TGAAAATGAACAAGAATACTTGCCAAAAGCATATGATCCCCTTTTGAACGGACCATATCGTGGAACAATAAAAAAATTCTATTTACATCCAATCATAAATAATCTAATAACTTCTACAACAAAAGATTACACAGAAATGTTTTTGGTAAATAAGATTTTTTGGCTCTTTTCTATTTCTAAAAAGTATCAAGAATACGAACATCAACTTGATGAGGAATCATCATTGAATTATATTGTTAATTCCTTAACGTCAAGGGATGGATTATCTTTTGAGTCTATACCCAATTTTTTTTTTCAAAAATATGCCCTACTGGCACAAGAAAAAACAATTGATTCAGAAAGTCAAGCAAAATCTTTGAAATTTTTATTTGATATCATGAAAACGGATCTAAATAATCAAACAACGATTATAAATAAATTGATTGGAATAGAAGAAATCAGTAAAGAGCTTTCGCGATGGTCATATAAATTGACCGAGGAGTTGGAAGAACAGGAGGACGAAAATGAGGAAGAACCGACGGAAGATCCTGAAATTCGTTCAAGAAAAGCCAGACGGGTGGTAATTTATACTGATAACAATCAGAATACTAATTCTATTTCTAATTCCACTATAAGTAATAGTGACGAAGCAGAGGAGGTGGCTTTGATACGTTACTCTCAACAATCCGATTTTCGCCGGGGTATAATCAAAGGATCCATGCGTGCTCAAAGACGTAAAATACTTATTTGGGAAATATTTCAAGCAAATGTTCATTCCCCGCTTTTTTTTGATAGAGTAAACAAAACATTTTTGGTTTCTTCTTTTGATTTCTATGAAATAATGAATCTCATTTTTAGGAATTTCACGGGGAGAAACCAAAAATGGAGAATTTCCGATCTTGAGGAGGAAGAAACAAAAGAAAGGGATAAAAAAAATGAGGAAAAAAAAGAAGAAAATGAACGAATAGAAATATCAGAAACTTGGGATAACATTATATTTGCTCAAGTAATAAGAGGTTTGATGTTAATAACCCACTCTTTTCTTAGAAAATATATTGTTTTACCTTCATTGATAATAGCTAAAAATATTGGTCGTATGTTATTATTCCAATCCCCTGAGTGGTATCAGGATTTGAAGGAATGGAATAGAGAAATGCATATTAAATGCACCTATAATGGTGTTCAATTATCAGAAACAGAATTTCCCAAAGATTGGTTAATAGATGGTATTCAGATAAAAATTTTATATCCTTTCTGTTTAAAACCTTGGCGAAGATCTAAAATACGATCTTCTCATAGAGATCCAATGAAAAAAAAAGGAAAAAAAGAGAATTTTTGTTTTTTAACAGTTTGGGGAATGGAAACAAAAGTTCCTTTTGGTTCTCCCCGAAAACGACCTTCCTTTTTTAAACCCATATATAAGGAATTTCAAAAAAGAATTAGAAAAATAAAAAATCAAATTTTTCTAGTTCTAAAGGTTTCACAAGAAAAAACAAAATTGGTCATCAAAATACTTCTAGTTAAAAAACGAATAATGAAGGAACTTGAAAAAATAAATCCAATTTTCTTATTTAAATTGAGGAAGGTGAAAGTATATAAACCCAATGAAAATAAAAAAGATTCCAAAGAAAATAATAAGATTATTCGTGAACCCGCGATTCGAATTCGATCCGTGAATTGGACAAATTATTCACTCATAGAAAAAAAAATAAAAGATCTTGTTGATAAGACAATCACAATCAGGAATCAAATGGAAGGAATCACAAAAGACAAGAAGAAACTTGTTTTCGTGTGCAATGATAAAAGACCGGAATCACAGAAACATATTTGGCAGATATTCAAAAGAAAAAATACCCGATTAATACGAAAATCACACTATTTTTGGAAATCCTTTATTGAAAAAATATACATAGATGTTTTGCTGATTACCATTCCTAGGATCAATGCACAACTTTCAACAAAGAAAATTGTAAATAAATCAATTTACAACAATGAAAGAAATCAAGAAGGAATTGATGAAACAGATCAAAATACAATGAACTTTATTTCGACTGTCAAAAAATCCTTTTCTAATCTTAGTATTAGTAATAATTCCAATATTTATTACGATTACGACTTATCCTCCTTGTCCCAAGCATATGTATTTTACAAATTATCACAAACCCAATTACCTAACAAGTATCACTTGAGATCGGTATTTCAATATCAAGGGACCTATCCTTTTCTTAGGGAAAAAATAAAGTACTATTGTACAACACAAAGAATATTTGATTCGAAATCAAGATATAAGAAAATTCATAACTCCGGAATGAATGAATGGAAAAATTGGTTAAAGGGTAATTATCAATACAATTTATCTCAGACAAAATGGTCTCGATTAGTACCGAAAAAATGGCGAAATAGAATCAATCAATGTTGTACGATCCAAAATAAAAACTCAATGAAATTGTATTCATATAAAAAAGAAAAAGACCAATTAATTCATTACAGAAAAGAAAATGACTATACAGCGGATTTGTTGACGAATCAAAAAGAAAAATTAAAGAAACACTACGTATATAATCTTTTATCACAAAAATATATAAATTTTGGGGATAGTAAGGATTCATCTATTTATGGACCAATACAACCAAACAAGGGCCAAAAAATTCCATATAATTTCAATACACTGAAAACCGAATCGTTTTATCTATTGGAAAATATAGGTATTAGTGATTATCTAGAAGAAGGATATATTCTTGATACGCATAAAAATCTGGATAGAAAATATTTTGATTGTAAAATTCTACATTTTTATCTTAGAAACAATATTGATATTGAGACTTGGACCGATATGCATATCGGTATCAAAATGGATAAAAATACTAAGACTGAAAGAAAAAATTTGTATTTTAAAAAATGGAAAAAAAAAGATCTTTTTTTTCTTCCGATTCATAAAGGAATTAACCCATCCAATCAAAAAAAAAACTTTTTTGATTGGATGGGAATGAATCGAGAAAGGCTTTATCGTACCATATCAAATCTAGAACCTTGGTTCCTCCCAGAATTTGGGCTACCTTTTGGTACATATAAGATTAAACCATGGATCATACCAATAAAATTACTTGTTTTTAATATTTATTTCTATGAAAAAAATATTAGTCAAAATAAAAACATCAACGTAAATCAAAAAAAGAATCTTCAGGTATCAGCTAATCAAAAAGAATATATTCAATTAAATTTCAACCAAGAAAAAAACGAACAAGATGGCCAGGTAAGTCTTGGATCAGATCTACGAAAACAAAACCAAAAGAAGAATCTTGAAGAGAATTATGCGAGATCAGACATCAAAAAGGGTAAAAAAAAAAAACAATCCAAGAACAATAAGGAAACAGAACTAGATTTGTTCCTGAAAAAATATTTCCTTTTTCAATTAAGATGTGATGAACCCTTGAATCAAAAAATGATCAATAATATCAAGGTATATTGTTTCTTACTTAGATTGACAAATCCAAGGGAAATTGCGGTATCCTCGATTCAAAGAGGAGAAATGCATCTGGATGTAATGATCATTCAAAAGGATCTAGCTCTTACAGAATTAATAAAAAAAGGAATATTGATTATCGAACCAATTCGTATATCTATAAGAAAGGATGGAAAATTCATTATATATCAAACCATAGGTATTTCATTGGTTGATAAGAGAAAGCAGGAAACTAGTAAAAATAGAAAATGGATAAAAAAAAAATATGTTCATAAGAACATTTTTGAGAAATCCATTGGACAACGCGATAATATACTTGTGAATGGGGATCAAAATCATTATGATTTCCTTGTTCCTGAAAATATTCTATCTCCTAGCCGTCGTAGAGAATTGAGAACTCTAATTTGTTTTAATTCTCGTAATTGGAATGTTTTAAATATAAATCCACTATTTTCCAATGAGAACAACATAAGAAACTCTGCACAAATTTTGAATGAAGGCAAGCATCTTAATACAGATCAAAAAAAATTCATTAATTGCAAATTGTTTCTTTGGCCCAATTACCGATTAGAGGATTTAGCTTGTATGAATCGCTATTGGTTTGATACCAATAATGGGAGTCGTTTCAGTATGTTAAGGATACATATGTATCCACGATTCACAAAGAATTAGTTAAGAACTAGTTAATGGTATGTTTCCTATATAATATCGTATGGCATTTTCGGTAGATGAAAGCCAAAAGATGTACGCATGTATTGTGTTACATTCTGGTATATAATAGGCATTTACTTGCGTATGAAGTAAAATGTCTCTAGGAAAAACTCCGCGAAATATTTTTTAGGTGTAAAGAAATCATTCTCTTTCGTGAATACAGAAATGTATTACCCTTTTCTATCCAAATCAAATTATTAATTTGATTTGGATTAAATCCAAAATATACTGTATGAAATGAATGAATCCAAATTGTTGTGTGTATATGTGTACTAGATAAAAAACTGGCAAAATAAAATTATTATTATTTTTTCTGATCGGTAAAATCCATGGAAAAGAAAGAAAAAGATAGAAAAATTTTTATGGTAAAAAATTCATTAATTTCGTTTATTCCACAAGAAGAAAAAGAAGAAAACTGGGGTTCTGTTGAATTTCAAGTATTCAGTTTCACCAATAAGATACGGAGACTTACTTCACATTTAGAATTGCACAAAAGAGATTTTTTATCGCAAAGAGGTCTACGAAAAATTCTAGGAAAACGTCAACGTCTGTTGGCTTATTTGTCAAAGAAAAATAGAGTGCGTTATAAGAAATTAATTGAGCAGTTGAATATTCGGGAGCCGAAAAATCGTTAATTTAATCGTTCGAATTTTTCAGTAGTTATTAGATTTTGAATTTTGATGAACCTCACTCTTTTGAGGAATTCCTGGAATAATGAATTAAGGAACAAAAGATATGACTGTACCAACTACAAGAAAGGATCTCATGATAGTTAATATGGGTCCTCACCACCCATCAATGCATGGTGTTCTTCGGCTGATCGTTACTCTCGATGGTGAAGATGTTATTGACTGTGAACCCATATTGGGCTATTTACACAGAGGGATGGAAAAAATAGCAGAAAATCGAACAATTATACAATATTTACCTTATGTAACACGTTGGGATTATTTAGCTACTATGTTCACAGAAGCAATAACGGTAAATGCACCAGAACAACTGGAAAATGTTCAAGTACCTAAAAGAGCTAGCTATATCAGAGTAATTATGCTAGAACTGAGCCGTATAGCTTCTCATTTGTTATGGCTTGGACCTTTTATGGCGGATATCGGTGCACAGACTCCCTTTTTCTATATTTTCAGAGAGAGGGAATTGATATATGATCTATTCGAATCCGCTACAGGTATGCGAATGATGCATAATTATTTTCGCATCGGAGGAGTAGCTGCTGACTTACCTTATGGCTGGATAGATAAATGTTTAGATTTTTGCGATTATTTTTTAACGGGAATTGTTGAATATCAAAAACTTATTACGCGAAATCCCATTTTTTTGGAACGAGTTGAGGCGGTGGGTATTATTGGTGGAGAGGAAGCAATAAATTGGGGTTTATCAGGACCAATGTTACGAGCTTCTGGAATCCAATGGGATCTTCGTAAAATTGATCATTATGAGTGTTACAATGAATTCGATTGGGAAATTCAATGGCAAAAAGAAGGGGATTCGTTGGCTCGTTATTTAGTACGAATCGGTGAAATGAGGGAATCCATAAAAATTATTCAACAAGCTCTAGAAGGAATTCCTGGAGGACCCTATGAAAATTTAGAAGTCCGACGCTTTGATAGAACAAAAAATTCCGAATGGAATGATTTTGAATATAGATTCATTAGTAAAAAACCCTCACCCAATTTTGAATTATCTAAACAAGAACTTTATGTGAGAGTAGAAGCTCCAAAGGGAGAATTGGGAATTTATTTGATAGGAGATAATAGTGTTTTCCCTTGGAGATGGAAAATTCGTCCACCAGGTTTCATCAATTTGCAAATTCTTCCTCAACTAGTTAAAAGAATGAAATTGGCGGATATCATGACGATACTGGGTAGTATAGATATTATTATGGGAGAAGTTGATCGTTGAAATGATAATTGATATGACAGAAGTACAAGCTATCAATTCTTTTTCTACATCAGAATCCTTAAAAGAAGTCTATGGACTCATATGGATCTTTGTACCTATTTTGTCCCTTATATTGGGAATTACAATAGGTGTACTAGTAATTGTGTGGTTAGAAAGAGAAATCTCTGCGGCGATACAACAACGTATTGGGCCTGAATACGCCGGCCCCTTGGGAATTCTTCAAGCTCTAGCAGATGGGACTAAGTTACTTTTTAAAGAAGATCTTCTGCCGTCCAGAGGAGAGATTCGGTTGTTCAGTATCGGACCATCTATAGCGGTCATATCAATTCTACTAAGTTATTTAGTAATTCCTTTTGGGTATCGCCTCGTTTTAGCTGATCTCAGTATAGGTGTTTTTTTATGGATCGCCATTTCAAGTATTGCTCCTATTGGTCTTCTTATGTCAGGATATGGATCGAATAATAAATATTCCTTTTCGGGTGGTCTACGAGCTGCTGCTCAATCTATTAGTTATGAAATACCATTAACTCTATGTGTATTATCAATATCTCTACGTGTGATTCGTTGGAATATAAACTTTTCTTTCCTTCTTTGCTAGAAAGAAGCAGAATGCGTTGAATAGATTTTTATTTTTTTATTCATTCATTCGAATCGATGAGTTAGGTTAAAGCGGATAGTTATATGAGTGAACCAAAACAACTTATAAATTTGCAGTAATAAGAAAAAATCTCATTTCATATGTACAAGAATAAAATTGAAGTAACCATAAGCAGTGTAAACTGTTTACCCCAAGATTGAGATTCTCTCATTAGTTATCATATCTTGAAGCGGGTGCAAAAGATCAACTGTATGGAGTTTTCATTACTGTCTTGTATGTATTACCATACCGCGGGTCAATCAAAAATCAGTGGACGGTTAGAAACACCAAGGTACGCAAAGGGTTAGTAATAGAGATAATGTAAGGTATCAAAAAAGAGGCATTTCCACATAAAATAAAACGAATCATAATAGGGGCTTTAAATTGGTAGAAATGACCAAGTAGTACTTCCCTACGATTCCGATCTAGAGTATGCTCCTATTCACTGATTAAAAAAATAACTATCAAGAACGAATTAATCCTTTATTTTTTTTTTTTCTATATTATTGATATAAGAAGTATTTTATTGAAAGATTTAAGTTATTACCGAACAAAGAGAAATACATTTTTATTATAATTATAAAGGATAAGATGAATTCCGAAGCACTTTTTCTTATTCTAGCCGACAGAATTTCATTGGTCTAACTTGGGACTTTTTGATGTATCTTTATTCTATCTACCCTCCAACAAACTAAAGAGGGTGATAATGCCAAATCAGTCCTTACATTTATTTGTGGCCATAGAGGAGCCGTATGAGGCTGAGGTCTCATGTACGGTTTTGGAATAGCGATGGGAGCAGTGATGTTATTGTCGACTATAATTATCTAACAGTTCAAGTACAGTTGATATAGTTGAAGCACAGTCCAAATATGGTTTGGTGGGATGGAATCTGTGGCGTCAGCCTATAGGGTTTATAGTTTTCCTAATTTCTTCTCTAGCGGAATGTGAGAGATTGCCCTTTGATTTACCAGAAGCAGAGGAGGAATTAGTAGCAGGTTATCAAACCGAATATTCAGGTATCAAATATGCTTTATTTTATCTTGCTTCTTACCTAAATCTATTAGTTTCTTCGTTATTTGTAACGGTTCTTTACTTAGGTGGGTGGAATTTCTATATTCCGTACATATCCATTCCTGAGCTTTTAGGAATAAATAACATAGCTGGGGTCTTTGGAATGACAATTGGTATCTTTATTACATTAGCTAAAGCTTATTTGTTTTTGTTCATTTCTATCACAACAAGATGGACTTTACCTAGGATGAGAATAGACCAGCTATTAAATCTTGGGTGGAAATTTCTTTTACCTATTTCTCTGGGTAATCTATTATTGACAACTTCTTTCCAACTTGTTTCACTATAAATAATAAAATACGCTAATAATATTCTAGATTCATAACCTCTTCAAACAAGAGAAAGAAACATCAATTTATTCATGGATATTTACAATATGTTCCCCATGGTGACTGGGTTCATGAATTATGGTCAACAAACAATACGAGCTGCAAGGTACATTGGTCAAGGTTTCATGATTACCTTATCCCACATAAATCGTTTACCTGTAACTATTCAATATCCTTATGAAAAATCAATAACATCAGAGCGTTTCCGCGGTCGAATTCACTTTGAATTTGATAAATGTATTGCTTGTGAAGTATGTGTTCGTGTATGCCCGATAGATCTACCCGTTGTTGATTGGAGATTTGAAAGAGATATGAAAAAGAAACAATTGCTTAATTATAGTATTGATTTTGGGGTTTGTATATTTTGTGGGAACTGTGTCGAGTATTGCCCAACAAACTGCTTATCAATGACTGAAGAATATGAACTTTCTACTTATGATCGTCACGAATTAAATTATAATCAAATTGCTTTGGGTCGGTTACCAATGTCAGTAATTGGGGATTACACAATTCAAACAGTTATGAATTCAACTCAAATTAAAATAGACAAAGAAAAATCCTTTGGTTCGAGAACCATTACCGATTACTAAGCGAAGATTTTGTTTTGATATAAAAGAAAGATCAAAGCTTTTTTTTTGGTTGGTCAGTAACTACAAATAATAAATAACTAATAACTATTGATTGTTGAGAATCGGCCTTTGATTTAAACGGAGAATATGTTTCTTTTCTCGCCAGAATTTCGAAAAATACAATCGAAATATAGAATTTCAACTACCCTTATTTCTTTTTTCGAATAAAAAGTAGGATTGGACCAAGAATTGAATCTATATTAATCTATATTGAGTCCATATTAAGATTTAATTCAATTAGGAACGTATCATATTTAAGAAAAAATGGGATAAAAAAAAGCCTTTTCCTTTCCTGAACTATTCAGTAAGGTCATGATTTGACTTATTTATTTATATTTTATACATAATGGATTTACCTGGACCAATTCACGATATTCTTGTAGTATTTCTGGGAGCACTTCTTGTATTAGGAGGTCTGGGGGTGGTATTACTTACCAATCCAATTTATTCTGCCTTTTCATTAGGATTGGTTCTTGTTTGTATATCCTTATTCTATATTCTATCGAATTCCTTTTTTGTAGCCGCCGCACAGCTACTTATTTATGTGGGAGCCATAAATGTGCTAATAATATTTGCAGTAATGTTCATGAATGGTTCCGAATATTCCAGAGATTCGTATTTTTGGACCATTGGAGATGGAGTTACTTTACTGATTTGTACAAGTATTCTTTTTTCATTAATTACTATTATACCAGATACGTCGTGGTACGGAATTATTTGGACTACAAGATCAAACCAGATTATAGAACAGGACCTAATAAGTAATGTTCAACAAATTGGAATTCATTTATCAACAGATTTTTATCTTCCTTTTGAACTTATTTCTATAATTCTTTTAGTTTCCTTGATAGGTGCAATTACTATGGCTCGTCAATAATAACTCAATAAATAAATAATTAGAATAAAAAAGAAAATAAAATGAAAAAAAAAAAATTCTTATGGAATTCCAAATTCTAAATAAATAAAAAATGGAAAGATTTAAGGTAAATCCTTATACTGCCAATACCTTCTTTTCTTTCATAATTGTTCTAGTCTAATCAATGGAACCACTTGAATTGTTGTGAATATTGAAATGAATTGAGACTTATAAGGAGTTAGTCAATGATGTTCGAGCATGTACTTTTTTTGAGTGTCTATTTATTTTCTATCGGTATCTATGGATTGATTACAAGTCGAAACATGGTTAGGGCGCTTATGTGTCTTGAGCTTATACTAAATTCGGTTAATATCAATCTCGTAACATTTTCTGATATTTTTGATAGTCGCCAATTAAAAGGAGATATTTTCTCAATCTTTATTATTGCCGTTGCGGCTGCCGAAGCCGCTATTGGTCTAGCTATTGTTTCGTCGATTCACCGAAATAGAAAATCGACTCGTATTAATCAATCGAATTTGTTAAATAATTAGTCATAATTATCACATGTCCAAATCATTATATCATAATCATTATATCATAATCGAATATAATACATAATCTAAACATAATACAGAATAGAAAATATTCTATTTTCTAAATGAAATATTTTTTTTGATTCTAATACTATTTCAATATTTTTATATTATTAATAAAATTCATTATTATTATAATGTACTATACATAATATATAATTATATACATTTTAGAATCTAGCTTAAATGGAATATATTCTATTTAATGTAAAAAGTAGTACTATATTTAAGATATTAGATTCTACATATTAGATATAAGTTATTTAGATATAATAATCTATTAGGTTATTTTAACCTTATTTTATGGATTCTTTTTTTATAATTATCTAGATTATTTTTTATAGATTATTTTAATAATCTTATCTTATTTTTATCTTAAATCTTATTTTCATTCATTTTTTCTTATTTTTTTTTTACTTTTATATTCATTCTTTTTATTAGATTTTGTTACATTGTTGTTATATTTGATATTTCTATTTGAATTTTATATATTCATATTGAGAATTGAATATATGAAATATTCAAATATTGATTTATTTTATTGGCCAATTTGCATTTACACGTGCGATTTCTATGATTATGGTTGTTGAAATGTAAATCAAAGTCTCTTGGATTTTCTCATAAACACATTTAGAAATATACTGATTCTTAAAATTTTGATAAACCACTGCTTCGTCTGGTGTCTACAGTATAAATACTCCATTTTTGACCAGATCGAAAATTTTTTATTTCAAACCCGAAATTTATAGATCCAATGTCACATTCAGTCAAAATATATGATACATGTATAGGGTGTACCCAATGTGTACGAGCCTGCCCCACAGATGTATTGGAAATGATACCTTGGGACGGATGTAAAGCTAAGCAAATTGCTTCTGCGCCAAGAACCGAGGACTGTGTAGGTTGTAAGAGATGCGAATCCGCCTGTCCAACAGATTTTTTGAGTGTTCGTGTTTATTTATGGCATGAAACAACTCGCAGCATGGGTCTAGCTTATTGATACGTTACACAAAGCTCCACTTGAATCATTCGATTCCTCTTTACCGACAAAAGCCCGTACTCGATAAAATACATTATTCCGAGCACGGGTTTTTCTGGTCAAAACGCATCTTGTCTTTATCACGAATTATTTTCCTTGGTTAACAATACTTGTTGTTTTGCCGATATTCGTGGGCTCCTCCATTTTCTTTCTTCCTCATAGGGGAAATAAAATATTTAGATGGTATACTATATGTATATGTTTATTGGAGCTCCTTCTAACGACCTATGTATTTTGTTATCATTTCCAATTGAACGATCCATTAATCCAATTGGAAGAAGATTTAAAATGGATAGATATTTTTGATTTTCACTGGAGACTGGGAATCGATGGACTTTCCATAGGACCCATTTTACTAACAGGATTTATCACTACCTTAGCTACTTTAGCAGCTTGGCCAGTTACTCGAAATTCGCGATTGTTCTATTTCTTGATGCTAGCAATGTACAGCGGCCAAATAGGATTATTTTCTTCTCGAGACCTTTTACTTTTTTTCATGATGTGGGAATTAGAATTAATTCCTGTTTACTTACTTTTATCCATGTGGGGGGGAAAGAAACGCCTTTACTCAGCTACAAAGTTTATTTTGTACACTGCGGGGGGTTCCATTTTTCTCTTAATAGGAGTTCTAGGTATGGGCTTATATGGTTCCAATGAACCGACATTAGATTTCGAAAAGTTAGCTAATCAATCATATCCTGTCGCATTGGAAATAATATTATATTTTGGCTTCCTTATTGCTTATGCTGTCAAATCACCGATTATACCCCTACATACGTGGTTACCAGATACCCACGGAGAAGCACATTACAGCACATGTATGCTTCTAGCCGGAATTTTATTAAAAATGGGAGCATATGGACTCATTCGGATCAATATGGAATTATTACCCCACGCTCATTCTATGTTTTCTCCCTGGTTGGTTATAGTGGGAACGATACAAATAGTCTATGCAGCTTTAACCTCTCTCGGTCAACGAAATTTAAAAAAGAGAATAGCCTATTCCTCTGTATCTCACATGGGTTTCATAATTATAGGAATTGGGTCTATAACCGACATGGGGCTCAATGGTGCTATTTTACAAATACTTTCTCATGGATTTATTGGTGCTGCACTTTTTTTCCTGGCGGGAACGAGTTGTGATAGAATACGTCTTGTTTATCTCGACGAAATGGGAGGGGTATCGATCCCAATGCCAAAACTATTTGCAATGTTCAGTAGTTTTTCGATGGCCTCTCTTGCATTGCCGGGAATGAGTGGTTTTGTTGCAGAATTAGTAGTATTTTTTGGACTAGTTACTAGTCCAAAATATCTTTTAATACCAAAAATACTAATCACTTTTGTAATGGCAATTGGAATGATATTAACTCCTATTTATTTATTATCTATGTTACGTCAGATGTTTTATGGATATAAGCTATTCGGTCTTCCAAACTCTACCTTTTGGGATTCTGGACCACGAGAACTATTTGTTTCAATCTGTATCTTTTTGCCCGTAATAGGCATTGGTATTTATCCCGATTTCGTTCTCTCGTTATCCGTTGACAGAGTACAAGCTATCCTATCTAATTACTTTCATAGATAGCCTTTCATTAATGATACAGAAAGCCTTCTAATTCTTTGATTTTAAGAGTTTCACCGGTACAATTCAAAAAAGTGAATGAGAATTGTATTGTAATGAGATACATCTCGAGTTTTTGAGAACGGATTCCTAGGAATCCGTTCTCAAAAACTCGAGAAAACAAACAAAAAAGTTTCGTTATACATGAAACAATATTCTTATGTATTCTTCATTTCATGTAGTTTATTCAATTAGATGTTAATGCGAATGAACCATAACTATGTAGACCTATCCCTAATAGATTAATTCCAAAATAGCATATCCAAATTATAAGAAATCCTATAGAAGCCACAAGTGCAGAATCTGTACCTTGAAAACTTTGATTTGTTCTAGTATGTAAATAAATCGCGAATATGGCCCAAGTAATAAATGCCCAAGTTTCCTTGGGATCCCAATTCCAATAAGATCCCCATGCCTCATTAGCCCATACTGCTCCACATAGAATGCCTATGGTTAAAAAGGTAAACCCTAAACTAATGATACGATAACTCCAATAATCCAAACGCTGAGTTAATTGATATTTATAATAATTTCGAAATGAAAGAAAAGAAGTGTTTTTAAAAACACTTCTTTTTTTATTCAAATATGGAATCTCACCAAAGAAAAATGACTTAATTAGGTCATTTTTTCTTTTACCAAAAATATCGATATTTTTTCGAAATGTAATGACTAGAAGAGCAACTGATAATAAGGATCCACATAGAAGAGCTGCATAGCTTAATAACATCATACTTACGTGCATCATTAACCATTGAGATTGAAGAGCAGGTACTAATATTGAGGTTTGATGCATTTCAGTTGAAAGCCCCGACGTAGCAAAGCCTTGAGTAAAAATGGTAGTTGGTGCGGTTATTGTACTTAAATCATTTTTATAGTTCCCTATCTTGGTAATCATATGAATAATAGAAAAACTACATGAAAGAAAGATTAATGACTCGTATAAATTACTTAATGGAAAATGACCCGAAGAAATCCAACGAGAAACTAATAATCCCGTTATAGAGAAAAAAGTAGCTATCATCCCCTTTTCCGCCGAATCACGTAATCCTACGATTTCGTAGATTAATAAGGTCATCACATGAATCGTAATAACAACTGAAATTATCGAAAAAGAGATATGAGTTAATATATGTTCTGAAATTGCAAATATCATAAAAAGAAGTCCCATTACAAAATAAATCGGGAATTTAATACATTATAGGATCTTTTGTGTCTCTTTTAGAAGATTTATAGGATGCCGCCACTCGGACTCGAACCGAGATGCTCTAGCACTGCTTCCTAAGAGCAGCGTGTCTACCAATTTCACCATGGCGGCTTACTTAAAATAATAATAGTCAATTCATGTTGAATCGTCGAGATTCAAAGATTCAATATGGTTTAGGAAATATTAGAATCGATAAATAAAGACTCGTTTAAATTCATATTTCAACCTTCAATCCATAAAAAAAATCCTTAACTTAATTGGAATCATTGTGGATTCCGTTTTTATAATCCACTTTAATGTATTTACTACAAACTATACAAACTATATATAAAAAACTATATATAAACTAAGTTCCCCCGAACAGTTCGAACTTGATAGTTTTGTTCTCAGTCAAGCTATAGAACTAGGAAATATTCCTTTTCTATTTTTTATAATTCGTTTTTCATTTTTATTATACGATTTGATTCATAGATTCAAATAAAATCAAAAAGATTGATTTTTTCAATGACGAAAATAGAATCACTAGGATTTGCTATGTATCACAATTGAATCACTAAATTCAAATAATTTTTTTTTTCTAACGAACAATTTTTATACCTTAGCTTAGTATCATTAAATAAAGTATTAGTATTCTTCATTGTGTATATAAAAGATACAAAATTAATTAGGCTTTAAGTTATATATATTATATATTTAACTTAGATATATTATATAACAGAAGAAAAAAATTTCAATTTCTATCGTAATAACACTTCTACTTTTCAGTCTAGAAAAATGAAATTTCATTTTTCTAGACTGAAAAGTAGATAGGAAAAAAATAATACTTAGGACCCAATATACATACACAAAAACTTTTATTCTACATACCACAGGAACCAATTCTAACTAATATTGAGGAGTTGAATACATTAGTTAATGGGAATCATTCATCTTAAAAAGATGGAAGCTCTTCGAGCTATGTCAACTCCTATTATTGATTATTCCAAGACTTTATTATTTGTTTGGCGCACAAAAAAACTTTTTGAATGTCCGGTGGAAATCGATTTCGCTAAAGAAAAAGCTTTTTTCGCAGCTAAATATCCTTTTTTCTTCCAAATATTTTTACGAATACGTTTTTTTGATATAGAAGTACGTTTTTTGGGGACTGCCATTCCAAAAGGGTTACTTTTTTTTTATCGTTGTATGTGAAAGACATGTATTGTTCATAATAGATCGTTTCTTTTAGCCATTATCTACACTTATTGCATTTCATCATCTGAGGCTAATAGAAATAGTAAAGCATTTTTTTTTAACCTATTTAAATTGGAACATATTAAAACATAAATGAATGTGTGCATCCCATATCACATCTATAAATAACACTAGGAAAAAAAAATAGAAAAACAAAGGGAATTCCTTTTGAAAAGTAAAAATTTTCTATTATCTATTAATTGATTTTGATTAAGTTCAGATCAAAGTGCTGTGTCTGTCAGTTAAATTTTAATTAGTTCTAATTAGAACTTTTAGTTAATCTCTTAAAGAAAATATTTCATTATCCGATAAAGAGAGCCTTGGTTTTTTATATAACTAACTATAGTTATAGTTAGTTATTTTCTTTTCAGTTCTATGGGAAGTAAGGAGTATCATGGGATTTCGGATACATATAAGTTTTTTTTTCTTATTTCTTATTATATTGTAATCCAATCAGTTCTAGAACGGTTTAGGCAATTACTACAAAAAAATGAACAACTAGTATAAATGAATTGGGTTCTTTCTTTATTCAAATATAGATCATAGTGTCTATATTCGAATCAAGTACTCTTTTTTTTGGTGTAACTTACCCTCCTTACTATTATGGTTAAAAATTACAAAATACTCTACAAAAAAGTATATTATACTAAGAATATAATATCATAGTAATGGAATGATTCAAAATATCATATTCTGTATACAAATTTTTCTATTTTAGGTAATAACCTTTACCTGACTATTTGTCCATATCATTTGACCAAACAATTGTAAATTTTTGAATATTTCAAATATCTTAGACTTAGAAAAATCAGAATAATTAAAAATTTAGTATTTTCATATCTTTTTTTGTTGATTTCTTTTATTTTTACTTTTGAAAAAGACAAGAATTGGTGAATGGGAAACAATTCAATTATCAATTATAAGATAAATTTTAACTTTTTATTATGGAACATACATATCAATATGCATGGATAATACCTTTTCTTCCACTTCCAGTTACTATGTCAATAGGATTTGGACTTCTACTTATTCCGACAGCAACGAAAAATATTCGTCGTATATGGGCTTTTCCTAGTGTTTTACTCTTAAGTGTAGCTATGTGGTTTTCGGCTAATCTGTCTATTCAACAAATAAATGGAACTTTTATCTATCAATATCTGTGGTCTTGGACCATCAATAATGATTTTTCTTTAGAGTTCGGATACTTGATCGATCCACTTACTTCTATTATGTCAATACTAATTACCACTGTTGGAATCATGGTTCTTATTTATAGTGACAATTATATGTCTCACGATCAAGGATATTTGAGATTTTTTGCTTATTTGAGTTTTTTCAATGCTTCCATGTTGGGATTAGTTACCAGTTCCAATTTGATACAAATTTATATTTTTTGGGAACTAGTAGGAATGTCTTCCTATTTATTAATAGGGTTTTGGTTCACACGACCAATTGCAGCAAGTGCTTGTCAAAAAGCTTTTGTAACTAATCGTGTAGGGGATTTTGGTTTATTATTAGGAATCTTAGGTCTTTATTGGATAACAGGTAGTTTAGAATTTCGGGATTTGTTCGAAATAGCTAATAACTTGATCCATAATAATGTGGTTAGTTCTTTATTTGCTAGTTTGTGTGCCTCTTTATTATTCCTTGGTGCAGTTGCTAAATCTGCGCAATTCCCCCTTCACGTATGGTTACCTGATGCCATGGAAGGGCCCACTCCTATCTCAGCTCTTATACACGCCGCAACTATGGTAGCAGCGGGTATTTTTCTTGTAGCTCGACTTCTTCCTCTTTTCATAGTCATACCTTACATAATGAATTTCATTTCTTTAATAGGTGTAATAACACTACTATTAGGAGCTACTTTGGCTCTTGCTCAAAGAGATATAAAAAGAAGTTTAGCCTATTCTACAATGTCTCAATTGGGGTATATTATGTTAGCTCTAGGTATAGGTTCTTATAGAGCTGCTTTATTTCATTTGATTACTCATGCTTATTCTAAAGCTTTATTGTTTTTGGGGTCTGGATCCATTATTCATTCAATGGAACCCCTTGTTGGATATTCACCAGAAAAAAGTCAGAATATGGTTTTTATGGGTGGTTTAAGAAGATATGTTCCAATTACGAGAACTACTTTTTTATTAGGTACACTTTCTATTTGTGGTATCCCACCTCTTGCTTGTTTTTGGTCCAAAGATGAAATTCTTAATGATAGTTGGTT